GCAAATGTAGTTTATTTTAAAACATGACACTGAAAATGTCAAAATAGATAGCGTATCTCATCAGCAATAAAGGTTTGGTCCTGGCCTCAATATTAATTAAAACTATAATTATACATGCAAGTCTCAACACCCTAGTGAGTAATGCCCCCAAATACTGATAAGTAAGAGAGGAGCCGGTATCAGGCCCAAACCCAAAACACCTTGCCAAGCCACACCTACACAGGAAATCAGCAGTAACAAACATTGAACAATAAGCGACAGCTTGATTCAGCAATAGTTATCAAGAGCCGGTTAATCTCGTGCCAGCCACCGCGGTTATACGAAAGACTCAAATTAATATATGCGGCCCAAAGGGCAGTTAAAGAAAATAAATAGGATTAAAAAATTTCCAAGCTGTTATACGCAAAAGAAGATAAAAACCCCCCTACACCTATTAACCTTGAATCTGCCACAATCAAGAAACACACTGGGATTAGATACCCCACTATGCTTGATTATAAACCTTGGACTCACCCGCCAGAGCACTACGAGCCACAGCTTAAAACTCAAAGGACTTGGCGGTGCCCCACACCCACCTAGAGGAGCCTGTTCTATAATTGATACTCCACAATAAACCTCACCCCCCCTCGAAATACAGCCTATATACCACCGTCGCAAGCCCACCCCACAAAGGAAAAACAGTGGGCTAAATAATTTTAAATTAAAAAGTCAGGTCAAGGTGTAGCAAATGGGGCGGGAAGAAATGGGCTACATTTTCTAAAAAGAAAACACGAAATACTTTATGAAATATAGTATGAAGGAGGATTTAGCAGTAAAGAGAAAAGAGAGAGTTCTCTTAAAACTGGCAATGGGGCAAGCACACACCGCCCGTCACCCTCTTATACCTAAACATATTAAATAAAAAAATACAATAAAAATAGAGGAAAGTCGTAACATGGTAAGTCTACCGGAAGGTGGCCTTGGAACAGGGTATAGCTTAAATAAAGCATTTTGCTTACACCAAAAAAATATCTATCACAGATTATCCTGAATTGTAAATCTAGCCAAACACTCAACACCCCCCCCCCCACCACCAAACCATTTATATATGTAAGTATGGGCGATAGAAAACCTGTGTGCGCAATAAATAAAGTACTGCAAAGGAAATATGAAATAGAAATTAAATAAACCATAAAAATATTACAAAGCAAAGATAAACACCAGTACCTTTTGCATCATGGCCTAGCAAGTCTTTTCCAACAAAAAGAATTTTAATCGGAAGCCCCGAAACCAGACGAGCTACCTTAAGACACAATACGAGTAACCCCCTCTCTGTGGCAAAATAGAGGAAAGATCTTGAGGTAGTAGGTGACAAGCCTAACGAGCCTGGATATAGCTGGTTACTTGAAAAGTGAATTTAAGTTCAATTAAAGGAAGACTTACCAGTAAGGAAAACCTACGCCTTTATTATAACCAATCAGGGTACAGCCTGGTTAGTACGGGAAACAACCCACATAAATGAAAAATGATTATATACAACTAAGAATATATAGCCCAGTAGGCTTAAAAGCAGCCATCATTATAACATCGTCAAAGATTAACTCATGTATATTCTACTATCTCAATAAATAATCTGAATTCAACCACCCAATCAAGTCAATCTATTAATAGATAAGTTATTTCTAGGATGAGTAATAAGGACAGCCTCTATAATACAAGTGTAAGTCAGAACGGACACACCACTGACAGTTAACGAATGCTTATAATATATAACCAAGAATATAGATTTTTTTAGCCGTTAATCCAACACAGGGGTATTAAAGAAAGACTAAAAGTATGGAAAGGAACTCGGCAAACCAGGCTTCGCCTGTTTACCAAAAACATCGCCTTTTGACTTATCAACATAAAAGGTCCTGCCTGCCCAGTGACACCTGTTCAACGGCCGCGGTATTATGACCGTGCAAAGGTAGCGTAATCACTTGTCCTTTAAATAAAGACCGGTATGAACGGCAAGACGAGAGCCTAACTGTCTCTCCATATTAGTCAATGAAATTGATTTTTCCGTGCAAAAGCGGAAATATTGTTATAAGACGAGAAGACCCTGTGGAGCTTTAAGTCAAAACTAACTATTTAATATAGCATAACCAAAGACTTTAGGTTGGGGCGACCACGAGGTATAATAAAACCCTCAAGATAAAACCATAGAGGGACACTTCAAATAAACAAGATATTGATATATTGACCCAAAAATTGATCAACGAACCAAGTTACCCCAGGGATAACAGCGCAATCCACTCAAAGAGTCCTTATCGACGAGCGGGTTTACGACCTCGATGTTGGATCAGGACCCCCAAATAATGTAACAATTATTAAAGGTTCGTTTGTTCAACGATTAAAGTCCTACGTGATCTGAGTTCAGACCGGAGCAATCCAGGTCAGTTTCTATCTATAACTTAACTTTTCTAGTACGAAAGGACCGAAAAGATGAGGCCCATAAACAATCTAAGCCTTCCCAACAACCTCTGAATAAAAATAAAGAGGGCTGGTGGGAAATAAAAAAGTCTAATACGACTTATTAAGGTGGCAGAGCCCGGTAATTGCGGGAGGCCTAAAACCTTTACCCCCGAAGGTTCAAATCCCTCCCTTAATTATGAATACACTTAAAATTATGATTAACCCCCTACTTTATATGGTCCCAGTACTCTTGGCTGTCGCATTCTTAACCCTACTAGAACGAAAAGTCCTAGGATATATACAACTGCGAAAAGGGCCAAACATTGTAGGCCCAACAGGCATTTTTCAACCAATCGCAGACGGACTTAAACTGTTTACCAAAGAACCAATCCGACCCTCAACATCATCCCAAGTCATATTCTTACTGGCCCCAACAATAGCCCTTATACTATCACTTTTAATTTGAATTCCCCTTCCCCTCCCAAACACACTCTCAAACCTAAACCTTGGTATTTTGTTTATATTAGCCCTGTCGAGCCTAACTGTTTATTCAATCTTGGGGTCCGGATGAGCATCAAACTCAAAATATGCATTAATTGGGGCGCTCCGAGCAGTAGCCCAAACAATCTCATACGAAGTCGCACTCGGACTAATCCTACTGTGCCTCATTCTCCTAGCAGGCGGATTTATACTATTAAACTTTAGCCACGCGCAAGAAAACCTCTGATTTCTAGTACCAGCATGACCAATGGCAGGAATATGATTTATCTCCACCCTCGCGGAAACAAACCGAGCCCCATTTGACCTGACCGAAGGAGAATCTGAACTGGTATCCGGCTTTAATGTAGAATATGCAGGCGGCCCCTTTGCCCTGTTCTTCTTGGCCGAATATGCAAATATTATTATAATAAATGTCTTATCAACAATCCTATTTCTAGGCACAACTTTTCATCATTTACAACCGGAACTCTCAACTATTAACCTATCACTAAAAGCTTCAACCCTAACAATTCTATTCCTATGAGTACGCGCCTCTTATCCCCGATTTCGATATGACCAGCTAATACACCTAGTATGAAAAAACTTTCTACCAGTCACAATTGCAATAACCATGTTTTACCTCTCACTACCAATCATGTTAACAGGACTACCAACAATTTAGGACATGTGCCCGAAAGCTAGGGCCTACCTTGATGTGGTAACTCATAGGGGTTCAAACCCCCTCATCTCCTACCTAAAAAAATAGGACTCGAACCCATCCTGTAGAGATCAAAACTCTAAGTGCACCCCCTACACCACTTTTTAGTAAAATAAGCTAAAAAAGCTTTTGGGCCCATACCCCAAAAATGTTGGTCAAACCTTCTTTTACTAATGAACCCATATGCCATATCTATCTTACTCTCAGGCCTCTCAACAGGAACCGTTATTACAATAACCAGCAACCACTGGTTTCTGGCCTGAATAGGACTAGAAATAAATACGCTTTCAATAATCCCACTCATGTCTAAAATACACCACCCTCGGGCAACAGAAGCGGCCACCAAATATTTTTTAGCCCAGGCCATAGCCTCAGCCTTACTGCTGTTTGCAACAACAACAAATGCCTGACACACAGGAGAGTGAACAATCTATGTACAAACAACCACCCCTTCACTAATACTGACCTCAGCATTAATAATCAAACTGGCCATTTTCCCATTTCACCTGTGAATACCAGATGTAATACAAGGACTAGACATGATAACATGCCTAATCTTGTCAACATGACAAAAACTTGCCCCAATAGCCCTCATTATTCAGGTAAGCTCAGAACTCAACCCAACCCTACTTATTTTAATAGGCACAATATCTATTATTTTCGGGGGGTGGGGGGGCCTGAACCAGTCACAACTTCGAAAAATTATAGCCTACTCGTCTATTGCCCATTTGGGGTGAATATTAGCCATCCTCCCATATTCGCCTCATCTCACCACACTTGCTTTACTGATATATCTAACAATAACCTCATCTATATTTTTTATAATAATTACCCTCTCATCTACAACCATTAATAAAATAGCCACCTCATGAGTAAAAAATACCCCGCTAACCTCGGCAATAATGATTGTTTTAATATCTTTGGGGGGTCTCCCACCAATGTCAGGATTCATACCAAAATGACTTATTCTACAAGAAATTATTAAACACAACATAATACTTATTACAACAATAATAGCCCTCTCAGCCCTATTTAGCCTATTTTTTTACCTGCGCCTGTCATACACGACCTCACTCACTACATCCCCAACACCATCAAATTCTAAAACCACATGACGACTCAAAATTAACACAAATAAAACAACATCAACAACAGTTATTATTTCAACCCTACTTCTTCCAATCGTACCAACAATTATAAATATAACTTAAAGATTTAGGCTATTTAGACCAGGAGCCTTCAAAGCCCCAAGAAGAGGCTTATAACCCTCTAATCTTTGTTAAGGCCTACAAGATTTTATCTTATATCATATGAATGCAACCCAAACACTTTAATTAAGCTAAGACCCCACTAAACTAGTAGGCTTCTATCCTACAACCTCTTGGTTAACAACCAAACACCTAGTACCAGGCTCTAGTCTACTTCTCCCGCTGTGGGGGGGGAAGCGGGAGAAGCCCCGGTAGCCTCATCTACTCTTCAGGATTTGCAATCCCACGTGCCGTACACCACAGAACCCTGGCAAGAAAAGGACTTTACCTTTATGACCGAGGCTACAACTCGACACCTGTTCGGCCACCTTACCTGTGATAATTACCCGATGATTCTTCTCAACAAACCACAAAGATATCGGCACCCTGTATCTAATTTTTGGTGCCTGAGCCGGCATGGTAGGAACCGCCCTAAGTTTACTAATCCGGGCAGAACTAAGCCAACCTGGCACCCTACTCGGTGACGATCAGATTTATAATGTTATTGTTACTGCCCACGCCTTTGTAATGATTTTTTTCATGGTGATGCCAATTATAATTGGCGGGTTTGGCAACTGACTACTTCCACTGATGATCGGGGCCCCAGATATGGCTTTCCCGCGAATAAACAATATAAGCTTTTGACTCTTGCCCCCCTCATTTTTATTACTTTTAGCCTCCTCTGGGGTAGAAGCCGGTGCCGGCACCGGCTGAACCGTCTATCCACCCCTTGCCGGAAACATGGCCCATGCCGGACCATCAGTAGACTTAACTATTTTTTCTTTGCACTTGGCCGGAGTATCTTCTATTTTGGGTGCAATCAACTTCATTACAACCTCTATTAACATAAAACCCCCCTCAATATCACAATACCAAACCCCACTTTTTGTCTGATCTGTCCTAATCACTGCAGTCTTACTGCTACTTTCGTTGCCCGTATTAGCAGCAGGTATCACGATGCTATTAACAGATCGAAACCTAAATACTACATTCTTTGACCCTGCGGGCGGAGGAGACCCAGTACTCTACCAACACCTTTTCTGGTTTTTTGGGCACCCGGAGGTGTATATTTTAATTCTCCCAGGATTCGGAATAATCTCACACATTGTCACCCACTACTCAACTAAAAAGGAACCTTTTGGATATATGGGGATGGTTTGAGCAATAATATCTATCGGCCTACTGGGATTCATTGTTTGAGCCCACCACATATTTACAGTCGACCTTAATGTTGACACACGAGCATATTTCACCTCGGCCACAATAATTATTGCCATTCCAACCGGGGTTAAAGTCTTTAGCTGACTAGCAACTATACACGGAGGCTCAATTAAGTGAGACGCAGCAATACTTTGGGCTTTGGGGTTCATTTTCTTATTTACCGTAGGCGGGCTGACGGGAATTGTACTAGCCAACTCCTCCCTAGACATTGTATTACACGACACCTACTATGTGGTTGCACACTTTCATTATGTTTTATCCATGGGGGCCGTATTTGCTATTATGGGCGGATTTGTACATTGGTTCCCGCTATTTTCAGGCTATAACCTTCACCCCACCTGATCAAAAATTCACTTCGGGGTAATATTTATTGGGGTAAACTTAACATTTTTCCCACAGCACTTCCTGGGCCTTGCCGGAATGCCACGACGATACTCCGACTACCCCGACGCCTACACCCTTTGAAACTCAGTCTCATCTATCGGATCCCTAATCTCTCTGGTAGCAGTTATTATAATGATATTCATTATTTGAGAAGCATTCGCATCTAAACGAGAAGTTTCAATAGAACCAAGTCCAACCAACATTGAATGAATTTTCGGATCCCCTCCCCCCTACCACACCTTTGAAGAACCCTCTTATGTACAAACACGGTAGCCGAGGGAGGAGGGAATTGAACCCCCTTTCTTTAATTTCAAGTCAACCACAAAACCAATCTGCCACTCCCTTAAGGTGTTAGTAAAAATTATAAAGCCTTGTCGTGGCTTAGTTGCCAGTTAAATCCGGCACATCTTATATGGCACACCCATCACAACTAGGCTTTCAAGACGCAGCATCCCCAATCATAGAAGAGCTCTTACACTTCCATGACCACGCCCTTATGGCAGTATTTCTAATTAGCACCCTGGTTTTATATATTATTACAGCTATAATAACCACAAAATTAACAAACACTAATGCTATAGATGCCCAAGAAATTGAGATAGTTTGGACGGTTATACCAGCTATTATTCTTGTCGTAATCGCCCTCCCATCGCTACGAATTCTTTATTTAATAGATGAAATTAATAACCCACATTTAACAATTAAAGCAATTGGACATCAGTGATACTGAAGCTATGAGTTTACAAACTATGAAGATCTAATATTTGACTCATATATGACCCCAACACAAGACCTTATACCAGGACAGTTCCGCCTCCTAGAGGTAGACAATCGAATGGTTGTACCTATAGAATCACCAATCCGAATACTTATTTCTGCAGAAGATGTTTTACACGCATGAACTGTCCCGTCAATAGGAATCAAAACAGACGCAATTCCCGGCCGACTAAACCAAACAACCTTTATCTCCTCCCGACCGGGGGCCTTCTATGGACAATGCTCTGAGATCTGTGGTGCAAACCACAGCTTTATACCTGTTGTGGTGGAATCAACCACACTAGCCCAATTTCAAAACTGATCTTCCTCTATACTAGAGTCCTCGTTGAAAAGCTTTCATGTAAGCAATAGCCTTTTAAGCTATAGTCGGTGACTACAACCACCCTCAACGAAATGCCACAACTCAACCCCGCCCCCTGATTCTTCATTCTTTTAATATCATGATTAGTTTACTTAATAATAGCACCAAAAACTAGCAACTTAAAAACACTAAATGAGCTAACAATCAAAAATGATAAAAACACAGCCTCCTCTTGAAACTGACCGTGAACCTAAGCTTTTTTGACCAATTCATAAGCCCCGTCCTAATGGGAGTCCCACTTATTGTACTGTCTTTAATATTCCCCCTGCTCATAATCCCCGCCCCAGCAGCCCAGTGAGCCGGAAGCCGCACACAATCCCTGCAACTATGGCTCTATAATAATTTTACAAAACAACTTTTAATGCCACTTAACACACACGGTCACAAGTGGGCTTTATTACTCCTGTCACTAGTACTATTATTAATCTCAATAAACCTGCTGGGTCTTATACCTTACACCTTCACACCAACAACCCAGCTCTCAATGAATCTCGGACTAGCTATTCCGCTGTGACTGGCTACTGTTATTATAGGACTACGAAATATGCCCACCGCAGCCTTAGGACACCTCCTGCCAGAGGGCACCCCAACCCTATTGACTCCCATTCTTATTATTATTGAAACCATCAGCCTGTTCATCCGTCCTTTAGCTTTGGGGGTTCGATTAACAGCAAATCTAACCGCCGGCCACCTGTTAATTCAACTCATTTCAACTGCAACCCTCGTCCTTATGCCCCTAATACCCATAGTTGCCTTTTTAACCGCAGCAGTATTATTTTTACTAACTCTATTAGAAATCGCTGTGGCAATAATTCAAGCCTATGTTTTTGTGTTATTATTAAGCCTCTACCTACAAGAAAACGTATAATGGCACACCAAGCTCATGCTTTTCACATAGTAGACCCCAGCCCGTGGCCCCTCACCGGGGCTATCGCGGCCTTATTATTAACATCAGGCCTAGCAATATGATTTCACTTTGGGATAATAACGCTAATAAATATGGGGTTGGTCGTCATAGTACTAACAATAGTTCAGTGATGACGTGACATCGTCCGAGAAAGCACGTTCCAAGGACACCACACCACACCTGTTCAAAAAGGATTACGGTATGGTATAATTCTCTTTATTACGTCAGAGGTTCTGTTTTTTTTTGGGTTTTTTTGAGCCTTTTACAACTCCAGCCTCGCGCCAACCCCTGAACTAGGAGAATGTTGACCCCCAGCAGGAATCTCTCCCCTCGACCCATTTGAAGTCCCCTTACTAAATACTGCCGTCCTCTTGGCCTCCGGCGTAACTGTAACATGAACCCACCACAGCATTATGGAAGGCAGTCGAAAAGAAGCCATTCAGTCCCTACTACTAACAATTATTCTAGGATTATATTTTACTGCCCTCCAAGCCATAGAATATTATGAAGCCCCGTTTGCAATTGCAGACGGCGTATACGGCTCCACCTTCTTTGTGGCTACAGGATTCCATGGACTTCACGTTATCATCGGCTCTTTATTTCTGCTCGTATGCTTACTCCGACAAATCAACTTTCACTTTACACCAAACCACCATTTCGGATTTGAGGCTGCCGCCTGATATTGACACTTCGTAGACGTAGTTTGACTTTTCCTTTATGTATCAATTTACTGATGAGGATCTTGTCTTTTTAGTATAAAAATACAAATGACTTCCAATCATTCAATCTTAGCTGCCCTAAGAAAAGACAATGAATACCACAATACTAATACTAATTAGCACCACACTCCTATCAGCCCTACTTATTTTCATTGCCTTTTGATTACCAAACAGCAACCCAGACACCGAAAAACTCTCGCCCTATGAATGCGGCTTCGACCCCGTGGGTTCGGCACGCCTACCATTTTCGATTCGATTCTTTTTAGTAGCAGTCCTCTTTCTCCTGTTCGACTTAGAAATTGCCCTCCTGCTACCATCACCCTGAGCTACACAAATATCCCCAACAAACACACTAACTTGATCAGTCATTATCCTGCTTTTGCTCACCACGGGCCTCGTATATGAGTGATTCCAGGGGGGACTCGAATGAGCAGAATAGGCATTTAGTCTAAAAAGACCGTTGATTTCGACTCAATTAATTTTGGCTTAACCCAAAAATACCTTATGTCCCCAACACTTTTCACCCTATACTCAACATTTTTATTAGGCGCATCCGGGCTCGCCCTCCACCGCACCCACCTGCTCTCAGCCCTCCTTTGCCTAGAGGGAATAATGCTAGCACTATACCTCGCCATATCCCTGTGAACTAAACAACTAGAAATTACATCATACTTTCCACTTCCAATGTTCATACTCACGTTTTCTGCCTGCGAAGCGAGTGTAGGCCTATCCTTAATAGTTGCAACTACCCGAACACATGGCACCGATCATTTAAAAAACCTCAGCCTCTTACAATGCTAAAAATTATTATTCCCACAGCCABTSNACTCCCAACAATCTGATTCTCTTCAATAAAATGGGTATGACTAAATGCTACCACCAACAGCCTAATTATTGCACTTATAAGCCTAAGCCTCCTGCTCCTTCCTTTAGAATTCATTATTACAACAAGCAAATACCTGGGACTAGACTGCCTCTCATCACCACTGCTAGTCTTAACATGCTGGCYGCTCCCACTCATAATTTTAGCCAGCCAAGGCCACTTAAAAAACAACCCAAACTTCCGGCAGCGAGTATATATTATAATACTTGTAATCCTCCAAATAACCCTTGTCTTAGCCTTTTCGTCAACAGAACTAATCTTATTTTATGTCACTTTTGAAGCAACCCTAATCCCGACCCTCATTATTATTACCCGTTGGGGAAACCAGACAGAGCGGCTAGGTGCAGGGACATATTTTCTATTTTATACACTGGCAGGCTCTTTGCCCCTGCTAGTGGCCTTACTCTTTTTATCAAATATGGGCACGCTCTCCATAAACCTACTACCCCTTTCCCCAGAAATATTTATAATATCAACCACAAATAAATTTCTATGATTTGGGTGCTTAACAGCATTTATGGTTAAAATACCACTATACGGGGCCCACTTATGACTGCCAAAAGCTCATGTTGAAGCCCCAGTAGCAGGGTCAATAATCTTGGCTGCTGTACTCTTAAAATTAGGCGGTTATGGCATTATTCGAATTACTATAATGTTTACCCCGCTCACCGAGCTCTCCTACCCCTTTATTATTTTGGCTTTATGAGGGGTCTTAATAACAGGATTAATTTGTACGCGTCAAACAGACCTGAAGTCATTAATCGCTTACTCATCAGTAAGCCACATAGGACTTGTTGTGGCCGCCGCCCTCATTCAGACGCCATGAAGTTTCACCGGAGCCATTATTTTAATAGTTTCCCACGGGCTTATCTCCTCCGCTTTATTCTGCCTGGCTAATACAAGCTACGAACGCACGCACAGCCGAACAATGCTCTTGGCCCGAGGACTACAACTAGTCCTCCCCCTAATGGCCGCCTGATGACTACTCTCAAATCTGGCAAATATGGCCCTCCCCCCAACTACCAACCTCTGAGGAGAGCTTATAGTTATCGTCTCGTTGTTTAATTGGTCTTCATGAACAATCCTGTTGACAGGGCTCGGCACACTTATTACCGCCGCCTATACATTACACATATTCCTCTCCTCTCAACGAGGCCTTCTCCCTAACCACTTAAAATCCACCCCCCCCACTTTTTCTCGAGAACACTGCCTAATGACCCTGCACCTGTTACCAATACTGTTATTAATACTTAAGCCAGAATTAATCTCAGGAGCATTCACATGCCCACATAATTTAAAATAAAACCCTAGGCTGTGATTCTAGTAATGAAAGTTAAACCCTTTCTGTGTGCCGAGTATAAGTTAGGAAACACAGAGATTGCTAATTGCCTGGCCCCGCAGTTCAACTCCGCGGTCTACTCAACTTTTAAAGGATAATAGTAATCCGCTGGTCTTAGGAACCAACAATCTCAGTGCAACTCTAAGTAAAAGTTATGAACCTTACACTAACTTTAAACTCACTTATTCTATTATCCCTTCTCTCCCTCGCACTCCCCCTAATAAACAATATTTTATTCGACAGCCTTAACTGACACACGCTCGTCAAAACATCTGTAAAAATATCATTTTTTACCAGCACCCTGCCAATAATAATTTTTATCAATCAGGGAGCAGAGTCTACCATTACCACATTTAATCTCATGACGATTTACAACTTTAACATCTCCTCCTCATTTAAAATAGACCAGTACTCAATTATATTTCTACCTGTTGCCCTATTCGTAACATGAGCAATTTTAGAGTTCGCCACCTGATATATGCAAACAGACCCAATAATTGACCGATYYTTTAAATATCTTTTATTATTCTTAATAGCCATGATAGTCCTTGTTACAGCAAACAACTTATTTCAACTTTTTATCGGCTGGGAGGGCGTAGGAATTATGTCCTTCCTATTAATCGGGTGATGATACGCCCGGGCAGATGCTAACGCAGCCGCAATACAGGCCGTAGTATATAATCGAATTGGAGACATCGGGTTAATTCTTACTATTGCCTGACTTGCAACTAACACGAACTCATGAGAAATCCAACAGATGTTTATACTATCTAAAGATGAAACTATCATCCCCCTCCTGGGCCTTATCTTAGCGGCTACAGGAAAGTCTGCGCAATTCGGCCTGCACCCCTGACTCCCAGCAGCAATAGAGGGCCCAACCCCCGTTTCCGCCCTACTACACTCTAGCACAATAGTCGTCGCAGGAATTTTTTTACTTGTCCGATTTCACCCCATGCTGGAACAAAACCAAATCGCCCTATCATTATGCCTCTCTCTTGGAGCCCTAACCACTATATTTACCGCAGCGTGCGCCCTAACGCAAAATGATATTAAAAAAATTGTGGCATTCTCTACATCAAGTCAGCTGGGCTTGATAATAGTAACAATCGGCCTTAACCAGCCACAACTAGCATTTTTTCACATCTGCACTCACGCTTTTTTTAAAGCAATGTTGTTTCTTTGCTCCGGCTCCATCATCCACAGCCTTAATAACGAACAAGATATCCGAAAAATGGGAGGAATACAAAAAACACTACCAATCACAACATCCTGTCTCACGATCGGAAGCCTAGCCCTAACAGGAACCCCATTTTTATCCGGGTTTTTTTCTAAAGATGCAATCATTGAAGCCATAAACACCTCCAATCTCAACTGCTGGGCACTAATTATTACCCTAGTTGCAACCTCGTTCACAGCTGTGTACAGCCTCCGAATTGTATTCTTTGCATCAATAAAATTTCCTCGCCTGACACCAACAATTACCATTAATGAAAATAATAAACTAGTAGTTAACCCAATCAAACGCCTTGCCTGAGGAAGCATTTTGGCCGGACTGACAATTATATTAAACGTGCCCCCAATAAAGCCACAAGTTATAACCATGCCAACCTCACTCAAAATTTCAGCCCTGCTAGTTACCCTGGTTGGATTAATTATGGCAATTGACACCCTAGGCCTATTATCGAACCAAGTCCATAAGACAAAACTACACAGCCTCTCAAATTTACTAGCATACTTTCCACTCGCCACACACCGCCTCTCACCCAAGTCAAAAATACTAATGGGCCAAAACCTCTCCACAGTTATCACCGACACCACCYGGTACGAAAACTGGGGACCAAAAGGAATTTCAACCCAACAACTGCCAGCTATCAAAACCACAACAACTCTCCAAACAGGGCTGGTTAAGACCTACTTACTATCCTTTCTTATCTCCGTTCTCTTAGCCACAACACTTATATCTTACAGCACGCAAAGACCCAAACGATACCCCACGAGTAACCTCTAAAATCACAAATAAAGTTAAAAAAAGAACTCATCCCGAGATAATCAACAACATAAAACCCCCGATATATATAAAACCCACCCCACTGCAATCACCAACAACAGCACTAAAACCACCATCCGCCAAAGAAAATAGCTCCTCATACCCAAACCCGTCACAAACTAAAAAATAACAAACTACAACCACCAGCACATATATAAAAGCATATAAAAAAACAGATCAGTTCCCCCAAGCCTCCGGATAGGGCTCTGCTGCCAATGAAGCTGAATAGGCAAAAACTACCAATATCCCACCCAAATAAATTAATAAAAGAATTAAAGATAAAAATGAAACACCAAAATCAACTAAAATACAACACCCGCACACTGCCCCAAGTACTAGACCAAAAGCAGCAAAATAGGGGGACGGATTTGAAGCCACAGCAATTAGTCCTACAATCAGCCCAATTAAAACCAAAAAACTCATGTAAATCATTATTCCCGCCCAGAATAAACTGGGACCAGCGACATGAAAAACCGCCGTTGTATTCAACTACGGGAAATGACCCACACGATACGAAAAACTCACCCCCTACTAAAAATTATTAATAGCTCATTCATTGATCTACCCACACCATCAAATATTTCTTACCTCTGAAATTTCGGATCCCTATTGGGGGTATGTCTCATCTCACAAATTTTGACCGGCCTATTTCTAGCAATACACTACACCGCAGACACGTCTTCAGCATTTTCATCTGTGGCCCATATCTGCCGAGACGTTAATTACGGTTGGATAATACGAAATATTCATGCAAATGGGGCCTCATTTTTCTTTATTTGCATCTACATACACATCGGACGAGGAATTTACTACGGATCATATATATATAAAGAGACTTGAAATATTGGGGTAGTTCTCCTGTTTCTTGTAATAGCAACAGCATTTGTAGGATACGTACTTCCATGAGGCCAAATATCCTTCTGAGGGGCAACTGTTATCACAAATTTACTCTCCGCAGTCCCCTATATAGGAGACACATTAGTACAGTGGGTATGAGGGGGGTTTTCTGTAGATAAGGCCACCCTTACCCGATTTTTCGCATTCCACTTTATCCTACCATTTATTATTTCTGGAGCAACTATTGTCCACCTCCTGTTCCTTCATGAAACAGGCTCTAACAACCCAACTGGACTAAACTCAAGCCCGGACAAAATCCCATTTCACCCATACTTCTCATACAAAGACCTTTTTGGTCTTCTTATTTTCCTCTTTCTCTTACTGCCACTATCACTTCTCACACCAAATCTTCTAGGAGACCCAGAAAACTTTAACCCGGCCAACCCCCTTGTCACCCCCCCGCACATTCAACCCGAGTGATACTTTCTGTTTGCATATGCAATCCTACGTTCAATTCCCAATAAACTAGGAGGAGTGGTAGCGCTCCTGGCTTCAATTCTTGTCCTAATAATTATTCCCGCCCTTCACACCTCCAAGCATCGAGGCCTATCCCTTCGACCAGCAACACAAATTTTATTTTGGCTGCTCATCGCCAATACACTCGTACTTACATGAATCGGCGGTCAACCAGTAGAATCACCACTAATTGAAATCGGGCAGGTGGCCTCACTACTATACTTCCTATTATTTCTCCTTATATTTCCTATGACAGGAGTAATTGAAAATAAACTTATCAAATGATACTGCTGTAGTTTAAAAAAAACACCGATCTTGTAAGTCGGGAGACGGGGAGTTTTTCCCCCGCCAGTAGAAGCCCATCTATTTTTTATATCCGGACACTGCCCCGTATTTTTACCAAAAAACTCTTCGTGTTTTTACTTCATCTTTTTAACCCCAAAATTTCAGCTCATTTTTGCCCATTTTTTACCCTTTTTTTGCACCTTTTTTTTTTCCGGGCACTGCTTTTCAGACGCACACGAACTATAGTTCGGTTTTTGACACATTTTCACCAAAATCCAAGATTTCACACTCAGATAAATTCCCCAACAATTTTTTGGGTCCAAAAAAAAAAATTCAGGCAAGAGAGACTCTCACTCCCACTATCGGCACCCAAGGCCAAAATTCTAAACTAAAATACCGCCTGAACTGCTCAAAATCTGGTGTGGCGACATATTATGCATAATAGGGCATAAATCTATTTGCCCCATGAATCTGTTCTAGCACTTTCCGGACTCTTGATTTCGCGTTGAAGGGAGAAACCAACAACCCGACCCCCACGGGTCCGCAGCCCAGATCTGAGGACTTTAATTGTAGAGTGTTGGGAATTGACCTTCAAAATGCATTTGGTTTGAATCTATGCGCACACGTTTAGAGGGCGACTATGCCTCCTCTCCAACAGCGGGTTACGCTTGTATATGACTAGATGGCCCAGGACCCGCATAACTGGTTTGGATGCCTTCCTTCTTTTTTTTTTGGGGGGCGACCTCAATAGCCATCTCAGAGTGGTCGAAAGGCCCTCGCCTAAATCTGGACATTACTGCATTGTTCGTAATCTGCCATGATAAGCTTGATGGAGATATTTTCCATGTTCGCCGGACATAGAATTCCTCTACATCTACAGTATACTCTTATACACCTACTACCTATATATATCCCCCCTTTTCCAATCAATTTTTTTTGGTAAAAGAAAATAAAATTTTATTGCAGAGGTCAACCCCCCACCCCCAGTATTGGTCTTATCGGCACATCCACTTTTTTAATCAACCCCAAAGTTAAAAAATTTTTGTACTCACGCGGAACACTTACACAACGCGGATATCAGCGATGAACGTCTGTAAGAAAAAAATAACACTATTATTGAAAAATACGCCTCGTGTCAGGCCCATTTTTTAAATATGAAAATACCTGCAACACAATCATAAAACCCTCCAAACCAAAATCAAAGAAAGTTTTGGCAGATTCCCTAAAAACAAAATATTTAATATGTATTTATGTATTTATGTATTTATGTATTTAAAGTATTTAAGTATTTAAGTATTTAAGTATTTAAGTATGTGTTTAAGTATGTAAAGTATGAAGTATGTATTTAAGTATGTATTTAAGTATGTATCTAAGTATGTATCTAAGTGTATCTAAGTATGTATCTAAGTGTGTATCTAAGTGTGTATCTAAGTGTGTATCAGTATATAAAGTATATATTTAAAAGTGTTTAAGGTATCTAAGGTATCTAAGGTATCTAAGGTATCTAAGGTATCTAAGGTATTTAAGGTATTTAAGGTATTTAAGGTATTTAAGGTATTTAAGGTATTTAAGGTATTTAAGGTATTTAAGGTATTTAAGGTATTTAAGGTATTTAAGGTATTTAAGGTATTTAAGGTATTTAAGGTATTTAAGGTATTTAAGGTATTTAAGGTATTTAAGACATCAAATATCATATCTAAAAATCTAAAAATCAAAATCTAAAAATCTAAAATCTAAAATCTAAAATCTAAAATCTAAAATCTAAAATCTAAAATCTAAAATCTAAAAATCTAAAAATCTAAAAATCTAAAAATCTAAAAATCTAAAAATCTAAAAATCTAAAAATCTAAAATATCTAAAATATCTAAAATATCTAAAATATCTAAAATATCTAAAATATCTAAAATATCTAAAATATCTAAAATATCTAAAATATCTAAAATATCTAAAATATCTAAAATATCTAAAATATCTAAAATATCTAAAATATCTAAAATATCTAAAATATCTAAAATATCTAAAATATCTAAAATATCTAAAATATCTAAAATATCTAAAATATCTAAAATATCTAAAATATCTAAAATATCTAAAATATCTAAAATATCTAAAATATCTAAAATATCTAAAATATCTAAAATATCTAAAATATCTAAAATATCTAAAATATCTAAAATGTCTAAAATGTCTAAAATGTCTAAAATGTCTAAAATGTCTAAAATGTCTAAAATGTCTAAAATGTCTAAAATGTCTAAAATGTCTAAAATGTCTAAAATGTCTAAAATGTCTAAAATGTCTAAAATGTCTAAAATGTCTAAAATGTCTAAAATGTCTAAAATAATCTAAAATRTCTAAAATRTCTAAAATAATCTAAAATAATCTAAAATAATCTAAAACAATCTAAAATAATCTAAGATAATCTAAAATATCATATCTAATATCTAATATCTAATATCTAATATCTAATATCTAATATCTAATATCTAATATCTAATATCTAATATCTAATATCTAATATCTAATATCTAATATCTAATATCTAATATCTAATATCTAATATCTAATATCTAATATCTAATATCTAATATAGTATAGTATCTAAAAGATATCTAAAAGATATCTAAAAGATATCTAGAGTATCTAGAGTATCTAGAGTATCTAGAGTATCTAGAGTATCTAGAGTATCTAGAGTATCTAGAGTATCTAGAGTATCTAGAGTATCGAGTATCTAGAGTATCTAGAGTATCTAGAGTATCTAGAGTATCTAGAGTATCTAGAGTATCTAGAGTATCTAGAGTATCTAGAGTATCTAGAGTATCTAGAGTATCTAGAGTATCTAGAGTATCTAGAGTATCTAGAGTATCTAGAGTATCTAGAGTATCTAGAGTATCTAGAATATCTAGAATATCTAGAATATCTAGAATATCTAGAATATCTAGAATATCTAGAATGTCTAGAATGTCTAGAATGTCTAGAATGTCTAGAATGTCTAGAATGTCTAGAATGTCTAGAATGTCTAGAATGTCTAGAATGTCTAGAATGTCTAGAATGTCTAGAATGTCTAGAATGTCTAGAATGTCTAGAATGTCTAGAATGTCTAGAATGTCTAGAATGTCTAGAATGTCTAGAATGTCTAGAATGTCTAGAATGTCTAGAATGTCTAGAATGTCTAGAATGTCTAGAATGTCTAGAATGTCTAGAATGTCTAGAATGTCTAGAATGTCTAGAATGTCTAGTATTTAAGAGTAAGGTGTTGAAGAGTATTTAAGTGTTTAAAAGTGTTTAAAAGTGTTTAAAAGTGTTTAAAAGTGTTTAAAAGTGTTTAAAAGTGTTTAAAAGTGTTTAAAAGTGTTTAAAAGTGTTTAAAAGTGTTTAAAAGTGTTTAAAAGTGTTTAAGTGTTTAAAAGTGTTAARAGTGTTTAAAAGTGTTAAGAGTGTTTAAGAGTGTTTAAGGGTATTTAAGGGTATTTAAGAGTGTTTAAGAGTGTTTAAAAGTGTTTAAAAGTGTTTAAAAGTGTTTAAAAGTGTTTAAAAGTGTTTAAAAGTGTTTAAAAGTGTTTAAAAGTGTTTAAAAGTGTTTAAAAGTGTTTAAAAGTGTTTAAAAGTGTTTAAAAGTGTTTAAAAGTGTTTAAAAGTGTTTAAAAGTGTTTAAGGGTGTTTAAGGGTATTTAAGAGTGTTTAAGAGTGTTTAAGAGTGTTTAAAACACTGAAAATTCACAAAAATTTGCTATCTATAAACCATWAAATTTTTGAARAAAAAGKTAATTTGTTTTTAAAAAAAACTAAATAAGGATAAACCGCCCGACCGTAATAAAAACTTGTAAACTGACAAACAGGCCCCTGCCCAATTAAAAAAAAATTGAGCTCAATAAAGAGGTGGACGGCACTGAACTCGCCATCTAATTTATATCTAAATTTTTAGTTTTTTTATACTTTATTTTAT